CGGTATTCTTGTGATCGGTTTAATCGGTATTTTCTTTTATGGTTCATATTCCGGATTAGGTTCATCCCTGTAATAATCGGATGAACTGAGTTGTAGACATGAAAGCATAAGAACTCAACGGGATCCCCCTCGAATCAGACAAGGAAAGAGGGGGTAAGTCCCGTTGAGTTCTTAATAATCATAATATTTTTTTTTAGAGATGTTTCAAAAACATCCACCTTTTCTGATGATGTTTTTAAAAAATGAACTTCGTTAATTGATTCAGAACATCTGTTACTCAATAGTATCTGTCAATACTTAAAACAAAGAAGGAATCACTCGATTTACCCTTTTTGGATGACTCACAATTATATAGAAATATAATATATTTCTATCAATCAGATATCATGCAAACCCTTTCTATACTAATAGAATAGAACCTTACTCCATTTAATCTAATAAATATTTAATCTAATAAAAGTGAAATTTTTTTTTATAAGTTCGTTGAAATTGAAGAAGTTCTATATTGCTCAATAAATTGACCTATATTTATTTGTCCACTACCACTATGTTACGTAAGAAATCTAAAAAAAAAAAAAAGGGTTATGATAAAATAAACCTATATATAAAAAAAAAAAAAAAATGAAAACTACAAATATCCATTTTTTACGAATGGGATCGAGAATCTTTATTAATTCGACACAAGAAAGGGTTGGGTAAAATTCCGTTTCTTGTGTCAAGGACTAGGAGACGAACAATCTCCCCTAAAATCCTTTGTTCCTCTCATTTATACTTTGGTTTCTATTCTCCGCTTATTTATCTTTTGTTTTGATTCTAGTCAAATATAAAACTAGTGATTCATTCTATATCATACCGTTTCAATTTGGATTGAAAAAACAAATAAATAAAGAAGAGTTAAGTAAAACAGTCAGTCGCCTTCACAATATACTATGACCAGGAATGCGGTATTAAGTAATTCCCGAAATCCGGTAGAATAAAGAATATAAATAAGCAAAATTTTTTTGATCATACATAATTCCCAACAAAAATTTGTTTATTTTTAGAGCTTGATGTTGATAAATCCGCAGATCTAGAAATTCATTTCGGACAATTGAACCTTCTCAAACTGTTTCTTTTTAAGAACCAAAAAGATTTGTGCCAAAATAACAGATGCCAAGAAGAGCAAAAGACCTTGGACACGTAATGGATCTTGAAGTACTATTTCCGCATCTCCCTGACCAAATCCACCCACATTAGGATTACTCGTTAATGGTTGATCAAGTTTGATGGATTCGCCCTCTGAAACAAGAAGTTCCGGTCCTGGAGGGATAATATCAACCACTTGACGTCCATCCGATGCATCCGCTATGGTTATTTCGTACCCCCCTTTTTCTTTTCGTATTATTTTGCTTACTATACCTGCTGCTGTAGCATTATAAACATTATTGTTACTCTTGCTCCCGTCGGGATAAATCTGACCCCTTCCCCTGTTCCCGCCTACATATATGGGATATTTTAAGAAGTGCACATCTTTCTTAGTAGCGGGGTCCGGGGAAAGAATAGGAAAGGTGATTTCACTATATTTCTGACCAGGAACCGGACCTATCACAAGAATATTTTTTTTAGTGGGACGATAGCTCTGAAAAGACAGATTTCCTATCTTTTCTTTAATCTCGGGCGAAATACGATCGGGAGGGGCTAATTCAAACCCCTCGGGTAAAATAAGAACAGCCCCGACATTCAAAGCTCCTTTTTTACCATTAGCAAGAACTTGTTTCAGTTGCAGATCATAAGGAATTCGAACAACTGCTTCAAATACAGTATCAGGAAGTACCGCTTGTGGAACCTCGATATCCACGGGTTTATTAGCTAAATGGCAATTGGCACATACAATACGGCCAGTCGCTTCTCGTGGATTTTCATAACCCTGCTGTGCAAAAATGGGATATGCATTTGAAAGGGATGCCTGGGTTAGTATATATATCATGAGCGATACGGAAATGGATCGAGTAATCTCTTTCTTTATCCAAGAAAAGGTATTTTTAGTTTGCATGGTCCAATCATTGATCCCGAAAATTTCTACAATAAAATTAGGTAGGTCGCTAGTATAGTTCCCTATCTATAATTTTGCTATTTACTTAAATATTAAATATAAATAATTTTACTGGAATATTGGAGGAATCCCTTGGATGGGTAGTAAGTACAATTTTGAATGTTTTGCTTATGTACAAAGTAACAAATATTATAATTGGATCATTCGATCACTTTTCAGTCATTCATTGAATGATAAATCACTACAAGTGAAGGAGATACACGATTTAAATAACGAAAGATCCAATATTTAAAAATTGTATCTAAAATGACTGGAAAAGTAGAAACAAGACCGGATATAATTTGATCATTATGAGCAAATCCAAAATCTTTGTAGACAGAGCCAATCATTAATTCCCAACCGTGGGGCGAATGGAATCCTATACATAAATCAGTTAATAAAAGAATAGAAAAAGCTTTTATTGTGTCGCTTAAGTTGTATAGGAATTCTTGAAACCAAGAGTTAAGAATAACAAGTTCTTCATTACCTAGAATAGAATAACCACTTAGAATACCGAAACAGATTATATTTGTCGAGAAGTGTAAAATTGTATGGATGCGATCCTCGTTGTGCATCTTGATCAATTGGATCGTTTCTTTGTAGATTTCGATGCGAGGCTTTTGTAAATGTGTTTCCGGGTATTCCTTTATCATTTCGTCCAAACGTAAGAGTTCCTCTAAGTCTATGAATTCTTTTAGAATACTCTTTTCTTGAATATCATTCAAAAAAATTTCGGATTGCCTAGTATTCCACCAATTAGTAAACCAAGATTCCAGACTTTTATTAAATGAGAGAGAGATCCACCAAGGCAAAAATACTATAGATGCAAGATATAGAAGGGAAATTAATACTTTCTTTTTTGCCATTTTTTCGTCTGTGAATTTTAAAATTTTTAATGAACGCACCTCATTCGTCGACTCTATATGATACTAATATTTCTATCAAGCATAAGTTCTATTACAAGTCATCGATGTATTTCCGTATTTTTTTGTGATTCAGTACAGCGGTTAGTCCTTGAATTTAGAAAGAATATAGAATAAGAAAGAGCCCTCTTCAAATTAATAGTAGTCGGATTTCGAGACGAAAGAACTCCCGTTCTATCAAAATATCAAATATTTAGTATTTAGAAAAAAAAATTCTTTACTTTATGATGAAATGTTTTGTTTTGATATATGATGAATCTATCATTTAGATTTGTTACTGAATTGAGTTAAGTGGATTTACATACGCATAAAAAAAATTGTGGACATAAACAATTTAGTTTTAGAATTGTTTCATATACGTTTGCTTTGGCTCGAGTAAGCGTTCTGAAGAAACTTCAGTTAAGTTATGCTATAGAAAAAAAGATGATTCTTGAGTTTTTTATCTCTTGCAAAGTATTCATTCTTCAGTTCCTTTTTTCAAAATACTTCAATTGGTACACGCAAGAAATAGGCCAATTCAGCAGCTTTTTGCTCAATCTCTCGTGGAGTAAAATTCTCATCAGTACGAGTCAAGGGAATGGCTCCTTGTCCTTTTATTTCCATATAAAGGACACGACGAGCATAAATACCCTCTTTAATTTCTATTCTGATGGACTGAATGTCTTTCATAAGGAATCGGAGGAATATGCGACGATTTTTTCCAGGAAATCCCCAACGAAAAATACACACTATGCCCTCTTTTATATCGAATCGATCATAACCACTACCTACATTCCACAAAATTGTGCACCACAAATAGGAGCTAATAAAAAGACCTGCGATCCCATAGAAAGACATCACGATACCTTGTGGAAAAAAAATTATTTGCTGAGAAGGAAATAAAGATATAAAATTCCTACCAAAATAACTGGACGTTCCAACCAATAAAAACCCTAATGAACCTAAAAAAAGAATAAAGGCCCAACAGAAATTACTTATTTTTCGAGACCCCGCTATAAGTTCTACCCATATACGTTCTGATCGCCAACTCATACTCTAACTAGACCTAGTTGCATTTTATTGGAATTGGGAGAATAACAAAAATAATTTTTTTTTACTTTTTTTTGTTTCCGAAGTAACTCTCATCAACCAGCACTATTATGATGTGAACCTTTAGGGATAATTCATCGAATTTCTTAGATCCAAACTAAAATAATAACATCCCTTTCATATGATTTCCTAATACATATAGATATATTGACTTTACATTTCAGAAATTCTCCCCGATCCCGATCTATTTGAAAATAGTTATAATTCATTTATCATGTTTACACATACATAAGAGCTTATGCTCGAAGGAAGCCGCATATTATACCATATTTTACTAAATAGATATCCGTGTTATGATCCAAGTAAGTCTTGAAAAAAAATATATATAAGATTTGTCCTTGTTGTATCTAAAAAATCTTGTTTTTTTGAACATAAAGAGATAAAGAAGCCATTGCAATTGCCGGAAATACTAAGCCCACTAAAGGCACAAAAATGGAGGGGAGACTGTTGAGAGTTATCATAGAATGGGTACCTCGATTTAATATTTGTACCTGTTATTTATTGTTATATTTATTGTTTTATATTTGAACCTTATCCTTATATTGTTATAAAGATATCTTATAATTCATATATAATTGTTATATTATACTAAGTATACCTAAGTGAGTATATATATACTTAATAGGGATAGGGAGTCTATAAGTATATGTTTTAAGAAATATATATTAATTTAAGAAATATATATTAATTTAAGAAATATATATTAATTAATAAAATACAATAAATATATAAATAAATGGACCTATTCATCTTTCTACATGTTTCTAATTCATCTTTCTACATGTTTCTACATGAAATATATATATACGATAATCCACCCTTTTATTATTCGTATTAGTAGTTATTATCTTTTCTTGTCTTATAAATTTCATAATTTAATAAAATTTTAAAGTATTTCCTAAAAACTCCCAAAGAAT